TAAAAAAATGAACTCATTTAGTAAGAATAATGAATTCGATAATAGAAAAAAAAAATATATATTCAAATACAATATATAGAGAAATAGGATATAAGCGGGTAGCGGGAATCGAACCCGCATCGTTAGCTTGGAAGGCTAAGGGTTATAGTCGACGTTCATGAATGAACGTCTCTAATTCAAAACCAAACGTGAAACTTTTGTTTCATTCAGCTCCTTTACAGAATAATTTAAGAGATAGATGGAATACATGAAAAAAATGACCCATAACATCTATGTCAGCCTTTCGGTATGAATACATTTAAAACACGTTGCTTTTTAGATGATCCCTCTAGAAGAGGAGTATTAGAACAATCTGCTTTTTTCTAGTTACTTCGTTCTCTATTTCTATTTGAGAGAATCTTTAGGAAAAGAATAAAATTTCCGTCGAGCTTAATAAATATGTTGATGTTTCTAGTAAACTAAAAAAATCGTTTAATAGCTATTTTGCTTCAATTTCTCCTATACAAAACAAATAATAAAAAAAATGGAAGATTTAGTTACGATTGGAAACAAATTTTCTATATCATTTTCCCTGGATCCTTTACTCATATTCAAAAATTTGGATTCTGGATCCAATCGCAAAAACTTATGTTTCATAATTTTAGAATCAATTCTAATCTAAATTGTATACAAATTACGATAATGTATGTTATTCCTCGAATCGTTCGTTGAGAGGTATAAAGGATGAAATCCCTTTAAGTAAGAAATAAAGTTTTGGATCGTGATATGAATCACGCAAGGGACCCCTTAACTATTAAGGGATCTATAGAACGAGTCGCACTTTTACCACTAAACTATACCCGCTACAATACAATTATTGTATATAAAAGGATCTTTTGTCGAACAAGGGAATACGTCCTAATTATGCAATAGGTGCATAATTTTACGATAATTAGAGTGTTGACGTGTTTCGTAAAGGGGCCCCCTAATGAAATTTAGAAAAGGGGGCGAATCTTATTTTTGGATTTTCTTTTTGCTGAAGGTATAAAAAATTAAATCAATAATTCTCTCTTTATTTATAGATAATAAATAGAAAAAAAGACAGATAAGATATAAAGAAGGCTTTTTTCGAGCCCTACTTTTTGTTCTTTATTGTTTATGCGATGTATCATAAGCATAATAATTCTTTTTTTTGAATTGGGGAGAGATGGCTGAGTGGACTAAAGCGGCGGATTGCTAATCCGTTGTACGAATTTTTGTACCGAGGGTTCGAATCCCTCTCTTTCCTTTTTCTCTTTCCTTTTATTGATGATTTGGTATTTTTTTCTTCCCTCTTTGTTTAATTTTTTTTACTAGTTAAAGATGTAAAATAGATAAAAAAACAAAAAATATTTCAAAATCCAGCACAAGTAAGCAAAACAAAAAAGATTTTCTTATTCTTCACGTCCAGGATTACGTCCTGGATCATTAGATAGGAATCCGAAGATGAAAAGAGAAACAAAGAATATCACTATCGTGTAAACAAATAGTTTTAGAGTAAGCATTACAAAATCTCCAAGATAATTAAAAAAAAACGCCAGAGAAAGAGAATAGATTCTCTTCTATTTCATATTATGTTTCCTTTGATACTTTGATACTAAGTTTATAAGAAATGAAGTAATTTCAAAAAAAAAAAAACTTAGGAAATTTATTTGTAGTAAGAATTGAGTCTTTATATTACCAAAATTTTTTTTCATATCCACAATTCAAGATCTAGGTATTGGTGGTGGACTCCAATCGAATAATAGAATTTTCATTTTTTAATGGAAAAAACAGAAATGATGAGATGGTCCAGATTTTGATTTTCGAATCTTAATAATTTTTTTTGGACATTATTCAAATTAAAGATCTTATCGAAAACTTACAGCAGCTTGCCAAACAAAAGCTAAGAGAAAAAAGAGTAAGGGTATTACTGGCATAAAATCGACAATTGGATTCAAAAAAGCGTAGGCTTCAGGTAATTTTGCCAAGAAAAAACTACTTGAATAAAGGGCAGAGTCAATACAAATACAGACCAAGCTAAAGATATTAAGCATAAAAAAAATGTTGTTCTTTAAGAAAATAAATTGTATTTTTGCTTTTTTTGAATTCTCATTTTTATTGTATTTTTTTATATTATGTTATTATTATATATATGATATGATTTATTATATATATAATTTGATTTATTATTATCATTTTTATTTATTATACTCTTATATTAAAATATATTAAAATGAAATAGAAAAGAAAAAATCAATTTTGATTTCTAAATATATATAGAAAAAGAAAAAATGGAAAATAATGGAATATAAATAAGTCAACTATTGAATTGATATTTATAGATAGGAATATTACTAAATCAGTAAAAAAACAAAAAAAATGAATCAACTAAGATCATACCCCCAATCCCTTTTTCATTTTAACTTATCCAATTCAAAACAGTTTCATTCTGAAATCAAAAATCGAAGAAATCCTATATTCATACAATATCTTAATTGAATTCTATGTAATGATCAATAAATTCAGTTTAATTCGATATTTATGCATATCCAAATTCTAGTAACAGTTTCATTTATTCTATAGAATAAATTTAGAACTGGGATTGACGAACAACCCATAATACTATTTAATAAATAATAGTATTTAGTAATGTCGAATCCAAAATGGGGCGTAGCCAAGTGGTAAGGCGACGGGTTTTGGTCCCGTTAGTCGAGGGTTCGAATCCTTCCGTCCCAAGGGTCATGGATATCCATGATCTATTCTATACCTATAGAATTTAAGCTTAAATAGTATTTACTAAATACTATTTACTAAATAGTATTATTTTACTAAATAGTATTATTTTACTAAATAGTATTTACTAAATACTATTATTTTACTAAATAGTATTATTTTACTAAATAGTATTTACTAAACAGTATTATTTTACTAAATACTATTATTTTACTAAACAGTATTATTTTACTAAATAGTATTATTTTACTAAACAGTATTATTTTACTAAATAGTATTTACTAAACAGTATTATTTTACTAAACAGTATTATTTTACTAAATAGTATTATTTTACTAAACAGTATTATTTTACTAAACAGTATTATTTTACTAAATAGTATTATTTTACTAAATAGTATTATTTAGTAATGCCCTATCCAAAATGGGGGCGTAGCCAAGTGGTTAAGGCGACGGGCTTTTGTTGTTTCAGTTAATTTATACTCCCCCGTCATTCGAGGGTTCGAATCCCTCCGCCCCACGGGTCATGGATATCCATGATCTATTCTATACCTATAGTATAGAATTTTTTATTAATTGATTTCAATTTATTGATAGAATATTGACAGTTTAGTTTAGTTTTATATTTAGAAATGAAATAGTTAAAACTTAAATGACTATTCATCTCTTGTGTTTTCTTGTAAATTAGGAGCAAAAATACCTATGGATAATAAAAATCAAAATCAAGACCCATCTATTTTAACTGATATGGATAATATCAGTGTAAACGAAGACCCATCTATTGTAACTGATATGGATAATATCAGTGTAAACGAAGACCCATCTATTGTAACTGATATGGATAATATCAGTGTAAACGAAGACCCATCTATTGTAACTGATATGGATAATATCAGTGTAAACGAAGACCCATCTATTGTAACTGATATGGATAATACTATCCATGGTGATTCTGATTATTTACTAAGGGATAGTAATAGTTATTTCCTATATGATTGGAATAATAGCATTAATATTTGTATTAACGGTTATATCCTTTCTGAAATCGGTATTGATAGTTCCACTATAGATGATAGCAATAATCATGATTATGATAAGCTCCAAGGGTCTAGTTACATTTTTTTAGAAATTTTAGAAAAAGAAAAGGAGACTTATGCTAATAGTCCGAATGATACTCCGAAGGATAGTCCGATGGATAGTCAAAAAGATACTCCGATGGATAGTCAGAATGGTACTGACGGGGGTAGTGAGAACGGGGGTATTGAGAATAATCATAGTCAGAATCCTAGTGAGCATGCTAGAGACGATGATACGGAATATATTGATAAGGATGAGGATGAAGAATATATTGAAGATGAAGAATATATTGAAGATGAAGATGAAGATGAAGAATATATTGAAGATGATGAATATATTGAATATTATGATGAGTATGAGGATAATGAAGCGGATGAGGAGGAGGATGAGGAGGAGATCGATAGGATCCGAAGGGCTAGTTACATTTTAGAACCACCAGAACATCATGATGAGGATGAAGAGGATGAAAAGGAGAGTGATAAGGAGAGTGAGAAGGTCCAAACTAGTACTGAAATCGAGAGTACTAGGGCTCCAAATGATTTTTCGCATTTGTGGGTTGCCTGCGACAGTTGTTATGGAAACAATTATAAGAGATTTTTTAAAGAAAAAATGAATATTTGTGAATACTGTGGATGTCATTTGAAAATGAGCAGTTCAGATCGAATCGACCTTTTGATTGATCCAGGTACTTGGAATCCTATGGATGAAGACATGTTCTCTGTGGATCCCATTGATTTTAATGGGGAAGACGAACCCTCTGAAAATGATGATTCTTCTTGGGTTTGGGAGGATCTTTGGGAAGACGAACCCAAAGAAACTGAGGATAATCCACATCCTTATCTTTGGGATCTTTGGGAAGACGAACCCAAAGAAACTGAGGATAATCCATATCCAAATAGTTCAGAAGACAAACCGTCTGAAAATAGTTCGGAAGACAAACCTTCTGAAAATAATTCAGAAGACAAACCTTCTGAAAATAGTTCAGAAGACGAACCTTCTGAAAATAATTCAGAAGACGAACCTTCTGAAAATAATTCAGAAGACGAACCTTCTGAAAATAGTTCGGAAGACGAACCTTCTGAAAATGATGATTATCCAAATCGTCTTGATTCTTATCAAGACAGAACCGGATTACTGGAGGCGGTTCAAACAGGCACAGGTCAAGTAAATGGTATTCCTGTAGCAATTGGTATTATGGATTTTGAGTTTATGGGAGGTAGTATGGGATCCGTAGTGGGTGAGAAAATCACTCGGTTGATCGAATATGCTACCAATCAACGTTTACCTCTTATTATAGTATGTGCGTCTGGAGGAGCGCGTATGCAAGAAGGAAGTTTGAGCTTAATGCAAATGGCTAAAATTTCGTCTGCTTTATATAATTATCAAGTCAATGAAAAGTTATTCTATGTACCGATACTTACATCTCCTACTACTGGTGGAGTAACAGCTAGTTTTGGAATGTTGGGGGATATCATTCTTGCCGAACCCGATGCTTACATAGCATTTGCAGGTAAAAGAGTAATTGAAGAAACGTTGCATATCGAAGTGCCCGAAGGTTTACAATCGGCTGAATTTTTATTCGAAAAGGGCGCATTTGATTCAATCGTATCACGTCCTTATTTAAAAGAAGTTTTAAGTGAGTTATTGCATTTCCATGGTTTCTTTCCTTTGACTCAAACTGAAAAATAATTCAGACTCTAATTTTATTTTTTTTTTTTCCATTTGGAACTTCAAATAGAATTATAATAAATTATTATTATACAAAAATAAAATTAGAAAACACAGTAATAAGATAAGAATAGAAAAATACTAATAATATAATAAAAATAAAAACATTTATTATCATACACATGTTTCTTGTAGAAATATAGAAATAGAGGGCAAAATAAATCCAGTTATTTCATTCTAAACTCTTTATTTTTATTTTTAATAAAAATAAAGAGTTTAGATTTTTCCTTTTGATTCTTAATAAATCTTATTCATTTTTTTCTTTGATTATGTATTTATTATATACTTAATTATGTATACTCCGTATATAATAGATATATCTATTCATCTCTATTCATTTAGATATACTTAGTATAAGTCTATATGAATTCTAGTGATTATAGACTATCTTTAATATAAGAAAAATCAAAAAATTATTATTATTAATATAACAATCAACAAAAAAAAAACATAACAGGTACAAATACGAAATTGAGGTACCCCATTTTATGATAAACTTACCTTCCCTTTTTGTTCCTTTAGTGGGCCTAGTATTTCCGGCAGTTGCAATGGCTTCTTTATTTCTTCATGTTCAAAAAAACAAGATTTTTTAGATACGGGCAAAAGTATTACTATTAATATTACCTTAATAAGATAAGTATAACAACAAAAATATTAATAGAACAATAAAAAAAAAAAAACAGGTACAAATATGAAATTGAGGTACCCATTTTATGATAAACGTTTATGTGTTTTTAGTGGGCCTTGTCTTAATTGTAATGTCTGCTTTATTGGTTAATGTTCCAAAATTAATTAGTTGGGGATCAGAAAAACATGGTTGTCGTTCACAAGACGCATGGCTTGACATTGTACCGGGGTCCCGAAAACCGATCAATTTCTTCTGGGCTTCTTTCACTCTTTTAGGTTCATTAGGGGTGTTATATATTTCAGTTTCCAGTTATTATGGTAGACATTTTTTCTCTTTGATTTCATCTGAATTTGTAGTTCCTTTTTTGCCACAAGGGGTCACCCTGACTTTCTATGGAATCGCAGGTCTCTTTCTAAGTTTACATTGGTGGCTTCTAATTTTTTGGAATGTGGGGAGTGGTTATAATTTTTTCGATAAAAAAAATAGAATGGTGTGTTTTTTTCGTTACGGATTTCCTGGAACATATCGTCGTATTTTTCTCCGAGTTCGTATGGAAGATATTCAGTCCCTCATACTACAGGCTAACCCTAACCCAGAACCCAGTAGTGGTGTCCTTTATATGCAAACACGAGAACAAGGGACCATTCCTTTGACTCCTGTTGATGATTATTATGATAGGACTCCACGCAACGTTATACAAAAAGCTTGGGACTTGTCCAGATTCTTGAGTGTACCAATGGAAATCGTTCCGTATTCTTGAGTCTACCAATGGAAATCGTTGTATCAAAAAAATAAATGCTTTCTTTAAGAAAGCATTTATTTTTTGATTTCTGTATTATTTTGTATTCTTTAATTTCCAAATTAAAGGAAAAAACAAATTTCCGAATTACAAATAAAAAAAGAGAGAATCGATTCTCAATTTATATAAAAAAAATTAGAAATTGATACATAGGCTAGGTTCTATTACTTGTATTTACTTGTATATTACTTGTATATTACTTGTATTTACTTGTAATAGAACTTATGCTTGATAGAAAAATTATTATTCTATTCTATATAGTTGACAAATGAGATGAAACTGAGTTCATTAAAGACGAAAAATGGCAAAAAAGAAAGCATTCATTCCCCTTCTATGTCTTACATCTATAGTCTTTTTGCCCTGGTGCATCTCTTTTACATTTAAGAAAAGTCTGGAATCTTGGATTACTAATTGGTGGAATACGAAACAATCCGAAATTTTCTTGAATATTATTCAAGAAAAAACGATTTTAAAGAAATTGATAGAGTTCGAGGAACTGTTCCTCTTGGATGAAATGCTAAAGGAATATTCGGAAACACATTTTCAAAATCTTCGTATGGAAATCTACAAAGAAACCATCCAATTGATCGAGACGAACAACCAAGACCGTATCCATACGATTTTGCATTTCTGTACAAATATAATATGTTTCCTTATTCTAAGTGGTTATTCTATTAGGGGTAATCAAGAACTCATTATTCTTAACTCTTGGGTTCAAGAATTTCTATATAACTTAAGTGATACAATAAAAGCTTTTTCGATCCTTTTATTAACTGATTTATGTATAGGATTCCATTCAACTCATGGTTGGGAACTAATGATTGGGTCTGTCTATAAAGATTTTGGATTTACTCAGAATGATCAAATTATATCTGGTCTTGTTTCCACTTTTCCAGTCATTTTAGATACAATTTTAAAATACTGGATTTTCCGTTATTTAAATCGTGTATCTCCGTCACTTGTAGTGATTTATCATTCAATGAATGACTGAAAAAACGATCCACTGATCCAATTAGAAAATTTGTTTTTTTGTATCTAAACATTAAAAAATTGACTTATTCTTTTTCGTTCTACTCGTATTCTTCCTATATTCTAGGAAAATCATTTGAGTAAATAGCAGAATAATGGATAGGGAACTATGCCAGTAACCTACCTAATCTTATTGTAGAAATTTTCAGGATGAATGATTGGACCATGCAAACTAGAAATGCTTTTTCTTGGATAAAGGAAGAGATTACCCGATCCATTTCCGTATTGCTCATGATATATATAATAACTCGAGCACCCATTTCAAATGCATATCCCATTTTTGCTCAACAGGGTTATGAAAATCCGAGAGAAGCTACCGGGCGGATTGTATGTGCTAATTGCCATTTAGCTAATAAGCCTGTAGATATTGAGGTTCCACAAGCGGTACTTCCCGATACTGTATTTGAAGCAGTTGTTCGAATTCCTTATGATATGCAAGTTAAACAAGTTCTTGCTAATGGTAAAAAAGGGGCTTTGAATGTAGGTGCTGTTCTTATTTTACCAGAGGGTTTTGAATTGGCCCCTCCTGATCGTATTTCGCCCGAGATTAAAGAAAAGATAGGTAATTTGTCTTTTCAAAGCTATCGTCCCACAAAAAAAAATATTCTTGTGGTAGGCCCCGTTCCTGGGAAGAAATATAGTGAAATTACCTTTCCTATTCTTTCTCCAGATCCCGCTACTAAGAGAGATGTTCACTTCTTAAAATATCCTATATACGTAGGCGGGAATAGGGGAAGGGGTCAGATTTATCCCGACGGGAGCAAGAGTAATAATAATGTTTATAATGCTACAGCAACAGGTATAGTAAATAAAATTATACGAAAAGAAAAAGGTGGATACGAAATAACGATAGTGGATGCATCGGATGGACGTGAAGTGATTGATATTATACCGCCAGGACCAGAACTTCTTGTTTCTGAAGGTGAATCTATCAAACTTGATCAACCATTAACGAGTAATCCTAATGTGGGTGGATTTGGTCAGGGGGATGCAGAAATAGTGCTTCAAGATCCGTTACGTGTACAAGGTCTGTTGTTCTTCTTGGCATCTATTATTTTGGCACAAATCTTTTTGGTTCTTAAAAAGAAACAATTTGAAAAGGTTCAATTGTCTGAAATGAATTTTTAGGTATGTGGATTTATCAACCTATTAAGCTGGTAATAAAGAACTAAATTTTTGTTGATAAATTATGGAAAGACCTTTTTTTTGGTTTTTCTAGTTTTTTTCTCCTCTATTTAAAGAATTCCTTGTACCGTAGAACTAGTCAGTCATAGTATGTATATTGTGAAGAAGAGTATTTTACTTTGGTTCTTGTCTTTTTTTTTTTTTCAACTCTACAATTAATTCGAACATATGATTATGTAGCTGTTTTCACATTTCAATGCGCTAGAATAGAAATATATTAATCCTTTTCTATTGTAATAGAATTAAATTCCACTCGATACTAAACCTAAAAAAAAAAATAGGCAGAGAATATTATATTAAGTAAAGTAGAAATAGGGAAAACAGGATTCTAGGATGGATAATTTGTCTTTTCCTAGAGTCCCATTCTTTATTGTTTATATCGAAATAGATACGTAGTGAAATAATGGACAAACAAAAAAGAGCGCGAATTTAATTAACTAACTAAACTTCCTTAATTAACTTAAAAAAAAAAAATAATTAAATCATAATTCTATATTATTATTAATACAGAATAAAATCTATTTAGAGTAAGATTCGGTTAGTATAGTATCAAAAAGGTTCGGTTCTACAGAATATTTGACCCCTAGAAAATAGATTATAGAATTAAGAATTCTTGCAAAATAAAATTTGTAGAATACAATATGATTGCGCCACCCAGAATAATTAAATCAAGTAATTTCTTCTTTCTTTTACTTTTCGTTCAACTTTAAAGCAAAAGTATCGACAGATATTATCCAAAATAAAAAAAATGTTTTGAACGAATTAATGAAGTTCATTTTTCAAAAACATTATAAAAAATGGAGTTTTTTGAAACATACCAAA